TATTCTTTTTTATAAATAAATAAAAATTAAACATGATTTTTATTTGTTAATAAAAATGTTTAGTTAAAAAAAAATTGTTAAATTTTAATAAAATTTCAAAAAAAAATTTTAAAAAAATTGGAATTTTTTTTTAATCCAAAAATTATGTGTGTAAAATTTTCAAAAATGCAAAAAAGTGTAAAAAAAATGTAAAAAAATGTAAAAATTTTGACCCCGTTTTTTTTACGATTTTTGTGATTTTTTTTAAATATGTAATAATTAAGTTATTTATCTATAAAAATATAGGTTGATTTTTTTTAAAAAATTAGGGTTTCTTAATAAATATTTAACTAATAGTTAACTAATATATATTTATATATATATAATATTTTAATATATATATACACATATATATGTATATAATAATATAAATATATCATTATCATATATACTATTATTATAATTAAAATAATAATATTATATTTAAAGTTAACAAAAAGGTATATTTATTAGTTAATATTTGATTATTTATATACAATTACCGACTTAATCGTTTAAAAACCTATTGGAAAAAATAAAGAAAAAGTAATAATTGATCGTATAAGATTATTATTAATTTATTAATCAAGAATAAATAATAAAATAAAAATAAATATATATTTTTAATTATGAATCATTATTAATATATATATATATAATATATTATAGATCTTTAATTAATAATATCTATTTTTATTAATAAATTATTATAATATATATATAAATAAGTATAATAATATAATAATTTAAATTAATAATGATAAATATAACTCTTATATGAAAAAAAAAAACCTGCTTATTTTACTATTTATAAGTATTTTTATGATATAAAATTACTATAAACCTAAATTTTGATTTGATATTTAAATAGAGAATTCTTTAGATAATAAAATATTAAGTTTAATTTTTATAAATTGTCTAAAAAGTTTTATTTAATAAATCTAGAAATATTGATAAAATAATTTTAAATTATTAAAAATTTAGAATTTTTAATAATTTTTTAAATATTTTTATTTAAATTTATTAATAAATTAAAATTATTAAGCAAATTTCAAATTGAATTTACCTTGAGAAAGTAAATTTGGTAATGTTTTTATTTTATTTTAAATATTTTAAATTGAATTTACCTTGGGAAAGTAAATTTAGTAAGGTTTTTATTTGTGAAATATTTCAAATTGAATTTACCTTGGGAAAGTAAATTTAGTAAGGTTTTTATTTATGAAATATTTCAAATTGAATTTACCTTGGGAAAGTAAATTTAGTAAAGTTTTTATTTGTGAAATATTTCAAATTTTAAATTGAATTTACCTTGGGAAAGTGAATTTATTACTATTTAAGATATTCTGAATTCTAAATTAGATTTATTTTTGGGAAATAAATTTTTCAATGTTTTATTTATTTAATTATTTAAAAGTAAAATTTTTGGTTTAAATTTTAATTAATTTATTTTGGGAAAATAAATTTATTGTTATTATTTTTAATTTAATAATAATAAGTGTTTTAGTATAAAATATGTTTTATAAGAAGTTTTTATTTATTAATTTAAATGAAAATTTGAAAGATTGGCTCAACTTTTGAAATAGGAACGTAGTTGCTAGTGTGTTAGACGATTTTTTTTTTATTAAAATATAAATTAGTTAACATAGGATTTTAATTTTAAAAAAAAAATATTTTATATAAGGTTTTTTAAGTTTAAAAATTTTATTTATTTAAGATTTTTGTTTTGTTAAAATTAAAATTTTTAAAATTTATAAAAATTTGAAATTTTTAAAAAATATTTTTTATATAAAAGGGTTTTTCTTTGTAAAAAAAAAAATTGTTAGGTTTAATTGTGATTATTTTTTATATAAAAATTTTTATTTTTTTTTATTGTTTTATTTTTCATTAGGTTAATAAAAATTTTGCCTGCATTATAGGGGGTAAATTTTTAACTCGAGAATATTCTATGTAAATTTTTATAAAAATTTTATTTTATAATAAATTGATTAATAATATTTAGTAATTTAATTTTTTTTTATTAAAGAAAAAAATGTGAAATTTTTAATATTAAGTTTAATTTTAATTAAATTTATTTAAAGTTTTATTTTGGTTTAAAGTTTAATTAATTAATTTATTTATATGTAAATTTTAGTATTAAATAAATTTAGATAGTTTATTTAAAAATAGCAGTATTAAGTTTTATTTATTAAGATATTTTAGAAATAGAAATTTAATTTAGTATAAACAAAATTTGTGCCAGCAGTTGCGGTTATACAAATTATGCAAATTAAATTTATTTAGTATAATTAAATTGATATTTTATACATGATTATTAATTTTAAAGTGAAATTTAAATTAATAGAAAAAATATAATAATTAATTTTGAGGTTAAGAAATTTAATATTAAACTAGGATTAGATACCCTATTATTATAAATGTAAATTTATTCTAAAATTATTAATAGTTATGGTCTTTAAAATTAAAAAATTTGGCGGTATTTTAGTCTATTCAGAGGAACCTGTTTTATAATTGATAGTCCACGATAAGTTGTACTTTAATTATTAATTTGTATATCGTCGTAATTTGAATATCTTTTTAGAGTTAAAATATTCTAAATTTAAAATTTTAAATTAATTCAGATCATGGTGCAGTTTATATTAAAGTAAAAATGGGTTACATTTAATAAATTTTTGGTATTTGTATTTAAAATATAAATTAAATAGGATTTGAAAGTAATTTAATTAATTTAATTTAAATGAGTATGTTCTAAAATATGCACATATCGCCCGTCGCTTTCATTCTAAAATGAAATAAGTCGTAACAAAGTAGGCTTATTGGAAAATGAGCCTAGAATGATCAAGTTAAAGCTTTGAAGCATTTTATTTACATTAAAAAGATAATTGTTAATTCAATTTGATTTGAATAAAAATTTTTATTTAAATTTTTATTTTAGAAATTTTTAATTAAAAAGTTAATGTTTTTATTAAATTTATTGAAAAAATTTATTTTATGATAGTTTATAGTATTGTGAAAGAAAATTTTTATATTTGTTAAAGAAAATTTTTTTTATTGTACCTTGTGTATCAGGGTTTATTAATTATAGTTAATTAGTTAATTTTCTCGAATTTAAAAGAGTTAAATATAAATAAATTTTATTGTAAAATAAATATTTAAAATTTATATTTAGTAATGAAACGTTATTCGTTTTTAAATATATCTAGTTATTTAAGAAATAAATTTAATTTAATTATTAGTTAATATAATTATTATTTTTATATAATTATATTATTAATATTTTATATATTAAGGGATAAGCTTTAATATAGATTTTTATAATAATTTAAATTTATATTATTTATAGGATTAGAATTTTCAATTTTTAAAAGAATGTTATAATTAATTATATTTTTTATATAATTTATATTTTATTTAAGTTTTTTATTAAATAGTTAATTAAAATTTTTAAAGTTAATTTATTATGATAAAATTAGTATAAATTTATAAAAATTTAAATTTTAATTTTTAGATATAAATAAGGAATTCGGCAAATATATTTTTCACCTGTTTATTAAAAACATGTCTTTTTGAGTTTAATTTAAAGTCTGGCCTGCCCAATGATTTAATTATTAAATGGCCGCAGTATTTTGACTGTGCAAAGGTAGCATAATCATTAGTTTTTTAATTGAAAGCTAGTATGAATGGTTTAATGAAAAAATAGCTGTCTCATTTATAAATTTAGAATTTTATTTTTAAGTTAAAAAGCTTAAATTTATTAAAAAGACGAGAAGACCCTATAGAGTTTTATATAAAAAAATTAAATATTAAAATTTTGATTAATAAATAATATTAATTTTTTTATGTTTCATTGGGGTGATGGAAAAATTTAATAAACTTTTTATAAATTTAAACATTAATATATGAAATATTGATCCTAAATTTTAGATTATAAGAAAAAATTACCTTAGGGATAACAGCGTAATTTTTTTTTAGAGTTCTAATCGAAAAAAAAGATTGCGACCTCGATGTTGGATTAAAATTAAGTTATGGTGTAGAAGCTATAAATTTAGGTCTGTTCGACCTTTAAAATTTTACATGATCTGAGTTTAAACCGGTGTAAGCCAGGTTGGTTTCTATCTTTTAAAAATTAAAATAGTTTAGTACGAAAGGACCAATTATTTAAATAAAATTTTAAATTTTGAATTAAAATATTATTTTGGCAGATTAGTGCAATGGATTTAGAATCTTTAAATGTAATTATTACAAATAATATTGATTTTAAAAGATTTAATTTTAATTTTTATTTCTTTATTAATTTTAGTAGTTTGTGTTTTAGTTGGAGTAGCTTTTTTAACATTATTAGAACGTAAAGTATTAGGATATGTTCAAATTCGAAAAGGTCCTAATAAAGTAGGATTTATAGGTTTACTTCAACCTTTTAGAGATGCTATTAAGTTATTTAGAAAGGAACAAGTTTATCCTATAATATCAAATTTTAATATTTATTATGTTTCTCCTATGTTTAATTTAATAATTTCATTATTAGTATGAATAAGATTACCCTATTTAAGAGTTTATTTAAATTTTAATTTATCAGTATTATTTTTTTTAAGAGTTTCTAGTTTAGGAGTTTATAGATTAATATTAGCTGGTTGGTCTTCTAATTCTAATTATTCTTTATTAGGAAGACTTCGTTCAATTGCTCAAACTATTTCTTATGAAGTTAGATTATCAATAATTTTTATATCTTTTATTTTTTTAATTTTAAGATTTAATTTAGTAGATTTTTTTTTTTTTCAAAAGTTTATTTGATTAATATTTTTAACTTTACCTATATGTTTTATATGGATTATTTCTTGTTTAGCTGAGACTAATCGAACTCCTTTTGATTTTGCAGAAGGGGAGTCAGAATTAGTTTCAGGATTTAATGTTGAATATAGAAGAGGAGGATTTGCTTTAATTTTTTTAGCTGAATATGGAAGAATTTTATTTATAAGAATATTATGTGTTTTAATATTTTTAGGAGGAAATATTAATTCTTTAATATTTTTTTTAAAATTAGTATTTATTTCTTTTTTTTGAATTTGAGTTCGAGGTACTTTACCTCGATTTCGTTATGATAAATTAATATATTTGGCTTGAAAAATATTTCTTCCTAATTCTTTAAATTTTTTAGTATTATTTTTTAATTTTAAAATATTAATTTTTATTTTTTTATTATAGTTAATAAAATTTAGTAAAACTAATAGAATAATTTTTCTATCTTATATTTTCAAAATATATGCTTATTCAAGCTCATTAGTTATTATGAAATTAGATAATCTCATAATTTAAATGTAATAGGATTAATAATATAAAAAGTGAAATATAAAATAGTAAGAATTTGACCTATAATAATATAAGGATCTTCTACTGGTCGTGCTCCAATTCAAGTTAATAAAATAATAATAGAAATTAAATTTCAAAATAGAATTTTATTAATTGGATAAAATTGATTTCTATTAAATAATTTTTTTGGTATAAAAGGTAGAATAATTAAAATTGCAATAGATATAACAAGTGCAATAACTCCTCCTAGTTTGTTAGGAATAGAACGTAGAATAGCATAAGCAAATAGAAAATATCATTCTGGTTGAATATGAATAGGAGTTACTAGAGGATTAGCTGGGATAAAATTATCAGGGTCTCCTAATATGTAGGGATTAGTTAATGTAAGAATAATTAATAAAATTATTATGATTAAGAATCCTAAAATATCTTTAAATGTAAAGTAAGGATGAAAAGGAATTTTTTCTATATTTCTATTTGTTCCTAAAGGGTTATTAGAACCAGTTTGATGTAAAAATAATAAATGAATAATTATTATTGCTAAAATAATAAAAGGTAGAAGGAAATGGAAAGTAAAAAATCGAGTTAATGTAGCATTATCAACAGCAAATCCTCCTCATAGTCATTGAACAATATCAATACCTAAGTAAGGGATAGCTGATAATAAATTAGTAATTACTGTAGCTCCTCAAAATGATATTTGTCCTCAAGGTAAAACATATCCTAAAAAAGCAGTTGCTATAGTTAAAAATAAAATTAATACTCCAATTGTTCATGTTAAAGTTAAATTGTAAGATCTATAATATATTCCTCGTCCAATATGAATATAAATACAAATAAAAAAAAAAGATGCTCCATTAGCATGTAAAGTTCGAATTAATCATCCAAAATTTACATCACGGCAAATATGAACAACTCTATTAAATGCTATATCAACATTAGGACAATAATGTATTGCTAAAAAAATTCCTGTAATAATTTGAATAATTAGGCATAATCCTAATAAGGATCCAAAATTTCATAATGTAGAGATATTAGAAGGAGTTGGTAAATCAATTAATGAGTTATTAATAATTTTAATTAATGGTGAAGATTGACGTAAAGGTATTTTCATTAGTTTATAAAACGTAATGGTCCTTGATTATATTGAGTAATTTTTACTACTGCAATTAAAGTGATAAATAAATAAATAATTATAAATAATAAAATTATTAATGAGGGATTAAAGATAAATTTTATAATAATTATATAATTTTTTTCTGATGATGATAAGTTTAAAGAATCTGAATTAATAATATTTAAGTTTAAATTAAAATTTAAATTTTTATAAAATATTGTTATTAAAATAATTGTTAAAATTAATATAAAAATCAAATTTTTAATATTTAAATTGAATATTTCATTTGATGCAATTCTTGTTATATATATAAATAAAATTAGTATTCCTCCAATTATTACTAAGAATAGGATATAAGAAAATCAAAAGTTTAAACAAAAATTACCTGTAATTATAGAAATTATTAAAGATTGGATTAATAAAATTAATCCTAAAGATAAAGGATGAATTATTATTAAAAAAATTATTGAAAAGTAAAGGTTTAATAAAAATAAATAAATAATTTCAGAAAATAGTTTATTTAAAATATTAATTTTGGAGATTAAAGTTATATTGTTATATTTTTCTGAAGTTTTAAAAGAAGGACTTATTTTTGATTTACAAAATCAATATTTTTATTAAATTATTAAAACTAATGTTAATATATAAAGTATTATTTATATTTATATTTTTTAGAGGGGTAATTGTTTTTAGTTTTAAACATAAACATTTATTAATAATATTATTAAGATTAGAATTAATTGTTTTATCTATTTATTTAGGTTTATTTATTTATATAAGATTAATTGGTAATGATTATTTTTTTTCAATAATTTTTTTAAGTTTTAGAGTTTGTGAAGGAGTTTTAGGATTATCTTTACTAATTTTATTAATTCGAACTCATGGAAATGATTATTTTCAAAGGTTAAATTTATTATGTTAAAGATTTTAGGATTTATATTTTTATTGATTCCTTTAATTTTTGTAAGAAATTTTTGATTTATTCAATTTAGATTATTTATTTGTATATTTTTATGTTTAATAAACTATAGATTTAATTATATATATATATATCTTTCTTATTCATTAGGATTAGATTTAATATCCTATATATTAGTATTGTTAAGATTTTGAATTTGTTCTTTAATAATTATGTCTAGAGAAAAAATTTATTTAACTAAAAATTGAGAAAAATTTTTTGTTTTAATAATTATTTTATTATTATTATCATTAGTATTAGTATTTAGTTCATTAAATTTATTTATATTTTATATTTTTTTTGAAGTTAGATTAATTCCAACTTTAATTTTAATTATTGGATGAGGGTATCAACCTGAGCGATTACAGGCTGGGCTTTACTTATTATTTTATACTATTTTTTCTTCTTTACCAATAATGATTTCAATTTTTTTTTGTTATAAAAGAAATTTTTCTTTAGATTTATATTTTTTAGAAATAAATTATTTAAATTTAGTTATATATTTATGTATTAATATAGTTTTTTTTATTAAGATTCCTATATTTTTTCTTCATCTTTGGTTACCTAAGGCCCATGTTGAAGCTCCAATTGCCGGATCTATAATTTTAGCTGGGGTGATATTAAAATTAGGTGGGTATGGATTATTACGTTTAATAAAAATGTTTATATTAATTGGATTAAAGTTTAATATATATATTATTAGAATTAGAATAATTGGTGGTTTTATTGTTTCATTAATATGTATTCGTCAAAGAGATATAAAATGTTTAATTGCTTATTCATCAGTAGCTCATATAGGATTATGTTTGGCTGGACTAATAACTTTAAATAATTGGGGATTTTTAGGTAGATTATCAATAATAATTTCTCATGGTTTATGTTCTTCAGGATTATTTTGTTTAGCAAATATTAGATATGAACGTTTATTAAGTCGTAGATTATATTTAAATAAAGGATTAATTAATATTATACCTAGAATAAGATTATGATGATTTTTATTAATTTCTTCTAATATAGCTGCTCCTCCTTCATTAAATTTATTAAGAGAAATTATTTTAATTAATTCAATTTTATATTATAGAAATTTAAATATATTATTTTTAATATTGATTTCTTTTTTTAGAGCAGTTTACTCTTTATATCTTTATTCTTTTTCTCAACATGGGAAAATTTATTCAGGATTATATTCTTTTATTCTTGGTAATTATCGTGAATATTTATTATTAATATTACATTGATTACCTTTAAATTTACTAGTATTAAAAAGAGAATTAATTATTATATTATTATATTTAAATAGTTTAATAAAAACATTGATTTGTGGAATCAAAAATATAATTTTTATTTTAAATAATTAAAATTTGTTTAATTTATATAAAGTTTTTGATTATTAGATTAATATTTTTTTCTTTAAGAATTTATTTTATAATAAATGATTTAATTTATTTTTTAGAATTTGAATTATTAATAATTAATTCAACTTTAATTGTTATAAGAATTTTAATTGATTGAATATCATTATTATTTATAAGATTTGTATTATTTATTTCTGGAATAGTAGTTTATTATTCTACAGAATATATATACGGAGATTTAAATATTGATCGTTTTATTATACTAGTGTATATATTTGTTATTTCTATAGTTTTATTAATTATTAGTCCAAATTTAATTAGAATTTTATTAGGATGAGATGGGTTAGGATTAGTCTCTTATTGTTTAGTAATTTATTATCAAAATATTAAATCTTATAATGCCGGAATATTAACGGCATTAACTAACCGAATTGGGGATGTTGCTTTATTAATAGCAATTGCATGAATATTAAATTATGGAAGTTGAAATTATATTTTTTATTTAGAAGAATTAAAAAATGATAGATTTATAAAAATTATTTCATTATTAATTATTTTAGCTGCTATGACTAAAAGAGCTCAAATTCCATTTTCTTCTTGATTACCTGCAGCTATAGCTGCTCCTACTCCAGTATCTTCTTTAGTACATTCTTCAACTTTAGTAACAGCTGGAGTTTATTTATTAATTCGTTTTAATTTTGTTTTTAGAAATTATATTTTAAATATTTTATTATTTTTTTCTTTAATAACAATATTTATGTCAGGTTTAGGAGCAAATTTTGAATTTGATTTAAAAAAAATTATTGCTTTATCTACATTAAGACAATTAGGAATAATAATAAGAATTTTAGCTTTAGGAAGATATGAGTTAGCATTTTTTCATCTTTTAACTCATGCTTTATTTAAGGCATTACTATTTATATGTGCAGGTAATATTATTCATAATATAAGAAATTGTCAAGATATTCGGTTTATAGGGAGATTAGTTGAAGTTATACCTTTAACTTGTGTTTATATAAATATTAGAAATTTATCATTGTGTGGTTTACCTTTTTTATCAGGATTTTATTCAAAAGATTTAATTGTAGAAATTATATCAATAAATTATATAAATATTTATATTTATATAATTTTTTATATTTCTATTGGTTTAACTGTTTGTTATAGTTTTCGATTAACTTATTATTCAATATTAGGGGCATTTAATTTTATTTCTTTAAATAGATTATCAGAAAAAAATTATACAATTTTACGTTCTATAAGAGGGTTAATTATTTTAGTTATTTTTATAGGAAGAATTTTATCTTGATTAATTTTTTCTACACCTTATATTATTATTCTACCTTTTTATATAAAAATTATAACTTTATTAATAATTTTTATTGGAATAATTTTAGGGATTGAAATATCTAAATTTTCTTTAAGATATTCAAATAATAGAATAAATATATTAAATATCTCATTTTTTTTTAGATCAATATGAAATATACCATATATTTCTACTTTAGGGATTAATAGATATGCAATTAAAATTGGTAGAATTTTAAATAATAATTTAGATCAAGGATGATCAGAATATTATGGATCAAATATAATTAGTAAATTGTTAATATTAAATTCTAAAAATTTTGAATTAGTATTTAATAATAGAATTAAAAATTTTTTTTTTTTAATTGTTTTATTAATGTCATTATTTTTAATAATATTTTAAATTTAAATAGCTTAATTAAGAGCATAGTATTGAAGATACTAAGGTAATATAATATTTTTAAATAATTTATAAATTATAAAATTAATTTTATATTGAAAATATAATGTTTTATTTAAACTATATAAATAGAAATACAAACATTATGCTTAAAATTAAGTTAGAAGCTTATTTTTTTAAAATATTTCTTTAATTGGAATATATTCAATTTTATCATTAACAGTGATATACCTCTTTTTGGTTTCAATTAAAAATAAGGATTAATTAATCAAATTTTTAGGTCGAAACTAAATGCAATTTTTGCTTCTTATTTAAGATAAATTGATTAATTCAATATTTTTTAAATGCAAATTAAATGTTAATTTAACTATTATCCTAATTATATCAATTTAATGCACCTTGTTTTCATTCATGTAAAAGTCCAAAAAGTAAAATTAAAATAAAGAATATTAATGTTAAAAAATATAAAAATAAATTAGAGAATTTTATTATTAAAATAAAAGGAAATAATAATGTAATTTCTACATCGAAAATTAAGAAAATTACTGCAATTAAGAAAAATTGAATAGAGAATGGTAATCGGGCAGAAGACTTAGGGTCAAATCCACATTCAAAAGGAGATCTTTTTTCTCGATCTATAAAAGTTTTCTTAGAAATTAAATTTACAATTAAAATTATAATTGTAATGATAGAAAAAATAATTAAAGAAATAATAAATAAAATATTCAATATTTATACTAATAGATAGATCTTTTGATTGGAAATCAAATATAATTATTATACTATATAAATTATCTACCTCATCAGTAAATAGAAATATATAAAAATAATCAAACTACATCAACAAAATGTCAATATCATGCTGCAGCTTCAAACCCAAAATGATGAGTTTGAGAGAAGTGATTTTTTGAATGTCGAATTAAACATACTAGTAAAAATAAAGTTCCAATAATTACATGAATTCCATGAAAACCTGTAGCTATAAAAAAAGATGAACCATAAGAAGAATCTGAAATTGTAAATGAAGATTGGACATATTCATATCCTTGAATTAAAGAAAAATATAATCCTAAAATAATAGTTAAAGTTAAACCTTGAAGAGATTGTTTAAAATTATTTTCTATTAAACTATGATGAGCTCAGGTTACTGTTAATCCAGAAGTTAATAAAATTAAGGTATTTATTAATGGAATTTGAATTGGATTAAATGTTTTAATTCCTATAGGAGGTCATAATATTCCAATTTCAATATTTGGGGATAATCTATTATGAAAAAATCTTCAAAAAAAGGATACGAAAAAAAGAATTTCTGATGTAATAAATAAAATTATTCCTCATCGTATTCCTAAAGATACTATAAGTGTATGATGACCTTGGAATGTTGATTCTCGAGAAATGTCTCGTCATCATTGATATATAATAATTAATATAATAAATATACCTAAAAAAAATAAATTTGTATTAAATATATGAAATCATTTAATTAATCCTGATATTAAAATTAAAGCTGTTAAAGATCCTAATAATGGTCATGGTCTAACATCAACTAAATGAAATGGGTGATTTTTATGTATTTTCATTTATATTAATTAACTTCTCTTGAATATAAAGTTCTTAAAACAGCAAATACATAAGATTGAATAATTGAAACAGCTGTTTCTAGTAATAATAAAAGTAATTGTACTAAAATTAATAAATTTAATATATAAATTCTTATTATTGACCCAGTATTTCCTAATAAAGTTATTAATAAATGACCAGCAATTATATTAGCAGATAATCGAATAGCTAGAGTTCCAGGTCGAATTAAATTTCTAATTGATTCAATAAGAACTATAAAAGGTATAAGGATAGGTGGAGTTCCTTGTGGAACTAAGTGAGCAAATATGTGAATAGTATTATTAAATCAACCAAAAATTATAAAAGTTAATCATAAAGGAAGTGCTAATGATAATGTTAACACTATATGTCTTGTTCTAGTAAAAATATAAGGAAATAAACCTAAAAAATTATTAAAAAGAATAATTGAAAATAAGGAAATAAATATAAGAGTTGATCCTTTAATTTTTCTTCCAATTAAATTTTTAAATTCATTATGTAATGTATTAATAATTGTAATTCATAAAAATCTTATTCGGGAAGGAATTAATCAAAATATTGAAGGAATAATTATTAATCCAATTAAAGTTCTTAATCAATTTAAAGATAAATTTCAATTAGTTGATGGGTCAAAAGAAGAAAATAAATTTATTATCATTTTCAATTTGTTTTAATATTTTTAGTTTTAATTCTAAAATTTTTAGATTTGTAAATTAAAGAGTAATAATTTATAATATTAAAAATTATAAATAAAGTTAAGAAATAAATTATTAATATAAGTCAATTTAATGGTATTATTTGTGGAATTAAAAATTAATTTTAAAAATTAATTCTAACATGACAAGTTAGTGTTATTATTTAACTAAATTTTTCATTAGAAGTATTCACTAATTTACTATTTTATGACTTAAGAGGTCAGAGCTTGATTTCAGCCATCTAATGAAATTTGAATTATTTTTTGAATTCATTTAATAAAATAATTAGATGAAATTCTTTCAATTACAATAGGTATAAATCTATGATTTGCTCCACAAATTTCTGAACATTGTCCATAAAATAATCCTGATCGATTACAATTAAATCTTGTTTGATTTAGTCGTCCAGGGGTAGCATCAATCTTTACTCCTATAGATGGGATAGTTCAAGAGTGAATTACATCTGCAGCTGTAATTAATATTCGAATTTGTGATTCAAAAGGAATTACAATTCGATTATCTACATCTAATAATCGAAAATTAAAATTTTTTATTTCATTAGAGGGAATTATATAAGAATCGAATTCAATATTTTTAAAGTCTGAGTATTCATATGATCAATATCATTGATGTCCAATAGATTTAATAGAAATTATAGGGTTATTAGTTTCATCTAAAATATAAATTAATCGTAAAGATGGTAATGCAATAAAAATTAAAGTAATAGCAGGGAGAATAGTTCAAATTAATTCAATTAATTGACCTTCAAGTAAAAATCGATGAATAAAATTATTATAAAATAAGGCAATTATTATTTGAGCTACTAAAATTGTAATAATTGTTAAAACTAGTAATGTATGATCATGAAAAAAGATTAATTGTTCTATTAAAGGTGAAGATCTATCTTGTAATAATAAGGTTTTTCAAGTAGCAATTTCTAAAAAAAGGCTTTCTTTATATATGGGGTTTAAATCCATTGCACTAATCTGCCATATTAGAAAGTAGATGATAATATAGGTAATTCTGAATATCTATGTTCAGAAGGAGGTGTTAATTGTATTCATTCAATAGAAGAATTTAAATTTAAAGGAAAAATATTAATTCGATAAGAATTAAATCTTTCTCAAATAATAAAAATTAAAAATAAAACTCTAATTAAAGAAATTATTGATCCAATTGAAGAAATAATATTTCAAAGAGTGTAAGCATCAGGGTAATCTGAGTAACGTCGAGGTATTCCTGCTAAACCCAAAAAATGTTGAGGAAAAAATGTTAAGTTTACTCCAATGAATATAATTATAAACTGAATTTTACACATGTTATTATTTAATATTAAACCAGTAAATAATGGGTATCAATGAATAAATCCTGCTATAATAGCAAATACAGCTCCTATAGATAAAACATAGTGAAAATGAGCAACAACATAATATGTATCATGTAATATAATGTCAATAGAAGAATTTGCTAAAATTACTCCTGTCAATCCTCCAACTGTAAATAAAAATACAAATCCTAATGATCATAATAATGAAGGAGTGTAATTTAATTGAGTTCCATGTAAAGTAGCTAATCATCTAAAAATTTTAATTCCTGTAGGGACAGCAATAATTATAGTAGCTGAGGTAAAATAAGCACGAGTATCTACATCTATTCCTACAGTAAATATATGATGAGCTCATACTACAAATCCTAATAATCCAATAGCTATTATAGCATAAATTATTCCTAAAGTTCCAAATGCTTCCTTTTTTCCTCTTTCTTGGCTAATAATATGGGAAATTATTCCAAATCCAGGTAAAATTAAAATATAAACTTCTGGATGACCAAAAAATCAAAATAAATGTTGGTAAAGAATTGGGTCTCCTCCTCCTGTAGGGTCAAAAAAGGAAGTATTTAAATTTCGATCAGTTAAAAGTATTGTAATAGCTCCTGCTAGAACTGGAAGTGATAATAAAAGAAGAACTGCAGTAATTACAACTGCTCAAACAAATAAAGGTATACGATCAAATGATATACCTCTTGGTCGTATATTAATGACAGTAGTAATAAAATTAACAGCTCCTAAAATAGAAGAAATTCCAGCAAGATGTAAACTAAAAATAGCTAAATCAACAGATGATCCTCCATGAGCAATATTAGATGATAAAGGAGGATAAACAGTTCAACCTGTTCCAGCCCCTCTTTCGACGATTCTTCTTATTAATAGTAAAGTTAATGAAGGTGGGAGTAATCAAAAACTTATATTATTTAATCGAGGAAATGCCATATCAGGAGCTCCTAATATTAATGGTACTAATCAATTTCCGAATCCACCAATTATAATTGGTATAACTATAAAAAAAATTATAATAAAAGCATGGGCTGTAACAATAACATTATAAATTTGATCGTCCCCAATTAATGAACCAGGATTTCCTAATTCAGTTCGAACTAAAATTCTTAGAGATGTTCCAACTATACCTGATCATATGCCGAAAATAAAATATAAAGTTCCAATATCTTTGTGGTTTGTAGAAAATAATCACTTATTCGGTAAAATGGCTGAGTTTAAGCGATAAATTGTAAATTTATAAACGAATTAATTTCTTTTACCAAATCTAGTAGTCTAAAAGGATTTTAAATTGCAAATTTAAAGGTAACATAAGTTCTAGGTTTAAAAATTTAAATGAAAATTTATGGAGTTAGCCATTAAGGCTTAGACACCTCCGATGACAGCTTTGAAGGCTGGTAGTTTGTTTCATTTAACTTAAATCCTTATAATAAAAAATATAAGGAAGTGTAAATGATTATTAAACTAAGATTAATAAAATTAATATAAATTAATGTAAAATTATTTAACTTTATATTATTTAAATTTTCATTATGATTAATTATTATTGATGAAAATATAATTCGAATATATATATAAATTGTAATTAATGTAATGATGATAAGTATAAAAGTTAAGATGAAAAAATTATTTTGAATTAATCAATTAATTAAGATTCATTTTGGTAAGAATCCTAAAAAAGGTGGGAGACCTCTTAATGATAAAAAGTTAAATATTAAGGATAATTTAATTAATTTATTTTTATTTCTTCAATTAAATAGTTGATTAAAATAGAAGGAATTTGATTTTATGAATAGAATAATAATATTTATTGTAATAATTGTGTAAATAGTAAAATAAATTAATCAAACATTAATTGAAATTAATATTGAGGAAATTATTCAAGCAATATGATTAATCGAGGAAAATGTTAAAAATTTTCGTAATCTTGTTTGATTTATTCCTATAATTCTTCCAACAATTAAAGATAAAATAATAGTTATAAAAATAAAATTAATGTTAATTTTATTATTTATAAGAAGAATTATGGGAGCAACTTTTTGTCATGTTAATATAATAAAGCAATTTATTCAATTTAAACCTTCCATAATTTCTGGGAATCAAAAATGGAATGGAGCTGCACCTATTTTTATTAAAAGTCTAGAATTTAAAATTATTAAAATAGTTGAATTTATTTTTGGGGTAATAAATTCGATTGATAATAATATTAAAATTACAGAAAATAATAAAATTAAGGATGCTAATGTTTGAATAAAGAAATATTTAATTGAAGATTCAGATGATTTTTTATTTAAATTTTTTATCAATGGGATAATTGATATTAAATTAATTTCTAAACCTATTCATATTCTAATTCAAGAGTAAGCGGAAATTGAAATTAAAGTTCCAATAATTATTAGATTAAAGAATATAATTTTATAAAATTTTATTATTAAAAAGAAAAAGATTAAAACTTTTATAGATAGGGTATGAACCTATAAGCTTTATTAGCTTACCTTTTTTATGTTTAAGTATAAGATGTACAGAAATTTTTGATATTTCAAGGAATAGTTTAATTCTATTAAATATAATGAGAGTAATTAGTTACATAATTTATTCTATCAAAATAACCCTTTTTTTCAGGCATCTCATT